TCTTTATTATTCATTCTTAATAAGGTTAATAAACGAAAATTTTTATTAATCGTTTTCACTCCTTCTTTACCCCATAAAGATATTGAATAAAAGGAACTACTTTTTTTTCCATTGTAATTTTTAAAATAAACGTTTAAATGCCCTTCAAAAGTAAGTAAATAAATTCGAAACATATAAAATGCAGTTAATCCGGCTGTAAAATAAGCTATTGTTGCGAAAATAGGCGAATACAACCAACTATCATTAAGAATTTCATCTTTGGACCAAAAACAAGCAAGAGGTGGAATACCACAAAGAGAAAGTGTACCTATTAAAAAAGCAGTTTTTGTAATTGGCACATGTTTTGTTAACCCCCCCATAAGAACCATATTCTGACTTTTATCTGGAGAATATCCAACAAGAGTTTCCATTGAATGAATAAGGGATCCGGATCCTAAAAACAATAATGCTTTTGAATAAGCATGAGTAATCAAATGAAATAAAGCAGCTCGATAAGAACCCATACCTAGAGCTAACATCATATAACCCAATTGAGACATTGTAGAATAAGCTAAACTTCTCTTAATGTCTTTTTGAGCAAGAGCTAAAGTAGCTCCTAATAGTACTGTTATTATACCTATAAAAGATATTACATTCATTATATAAGGTATAACTATGAAAAGAGGAAGAAGTCGAGCGACTAGAAAAATCCCCGCTGCTACCATGGTAGCAGCATGTATGAGAGCTGAAATAGGAGTAGGTCCCTCCATAGCATCAGGTAACCATACATGAAGAGGAAATTGGGCAGATTTAGCAACTGCACCGGCAAATAACAAGAAAGTACATAAAATAGAAAATAAAAAATTGACCTCATTTTTATTAATTAAGTTATTGAATATTTCAAACAAATCCCGAAACTCGAAACTGCCTGTTATCCAATAAAGACCTAAAATTCCTAATAATAATCCAAAATCCCCTACACGATTAGTCACAAACGCTTTTTGACAAGCATCTGCGGCAATAGGTCGTATGAACCAAAAACCTATTAATAGATACGAACACATCCCAACTAATTCCCAAAAAATATAAATTTGTATCAAATTCGAACTAGTAACTAATCCCAACATAGAAGTATTGAAAAAACTCATATAAGCAAAAAATCTCAAATATCCCTGATCATGAGACATATAATTATCGCTATAAATAAGAACCAAAATTGCAACAGTAGTGATTAACATTGACATAATAGAAGTAAGTGGATCGATCAAGTAACCGAATTCTAAAGAAAAATCATTATTAATGATCCAAGAACATACATATTGATAAATAGAATTGCTATTTATTTGCTGAATAGACAGCTTCATCGAAAAAATCATAACTATACTTAACAATGAAATACTAGAAAAAGCCCATATACGCCGAAGATTTTTGGTTGCCGTCGGAAAAAGGAGAAGTCCCACTCCTATTAACAAAGGAACTGGAAGTGGAATGAAGGGTATAATCCATACATATTGGTATATATGTTCCATAATAGAATATAAAAAATTAGATTTTTTTGTTTATGATTCACCAGCTCTTGCCTCTTTTGAAAGAAGTCAATAAAAAAAATAAAGAATAGAAAATCAAATTATTTAGCATTTTTTATTTTAATATTAAAATCCAGAAGTTCTAATTGGTCAAATAACCCATTTTTTGGTGAAAGTGAATACTTTTTCAGTAATTTATTCAGAATTAGTAACTAGTTTTACACAAAATTATTTGATTGTTTTCCATTCCAAACAAAAACATACAAAAATATTCTATTTTTATTTATAAAGATTCTACTCCATAGAAAATTGAATTTCTCCGAATCTTTTAGGTCATATTAATATATTTCATATATTTATAGTTATGTTATGCTTTTCTATTTTTAAAAATTTAATGAAGAGGGTATTGTATAAAATCTAAATATATAGATAATAAATAGGAAATAAAGATTCGTTTGAACAATAGATGTCTTTCACATCCAACTATAACAAAATTCGTAATCAATTCCATTTTCAATGGCAGTTCCAAAAAAACGTATATCTATTTCAAAAAAGTGTATTCGTAAAAATATTTGGAAAAAAAAGGGGTCTTGGGCAGCGTTAAAAGCTTTTTCGTTAGCAAAATCTCTTTCTACCGGGAATTCAAAAAGTTTTTTTGTACGAAAAATAAGTAATCAAACCTAGGAATAATCGGCCTGACTCAAAAAAAATGGTATAACAAATTATAAATAATTTAAATTCATTTAGATAAAAAATAAGCAATTTAAATATGGAATTAATGCTTTGCATTCACTAATTAATGTTTTGAACTGTATAAAGAACTTTTTTTATTATTTTTTTGTTTTGTCACAACACAAAAAAATAATAAAAAAAGTTTTTTCTATCTATAAATTGTATATCTGTAAAAGAAGGCAAATAGAAACGAGTTAGTTTAAAACTTTAACTCTCGGAATCATTATTTCTCGGAATTGCTATATATCCGACCGTTTCAAATCAATCGCAAAATCCCTTTGTTCTATTTAGTTGAATATAATATTATGTTCTATGCGAAGAATTTTCTTTTTGTTTACTTTTCAATAGAGATCAAAACTTTTTTTATATGACATATCTGGTTCAATACTTAATTGGTTTGTTGAAACCTAAGATAATCTATAGACACAAGAAAATAATTTGGTTTGGATATAAAATAAAACTATCCATTTACAGAAAAGAAAGCCCTTCGATGCCGTGCTGAAATTATGATCCAAAAAATCCTATTTTTTCTGGATTGAAAAAATCCATGGATTTTTTATTTGATATTTTTGAAATCAGCTAAATAATTCATTTATCATTACCAAACCAAATGAAAATGAGAAAGAACTTTAAAGAAATTAATTGAGGTCTATCCTGAGATGCAAGACAGAATGTTCTAATTACAAGAGTTCAAAACATAAACTACACAAAAGTCCATTGACAAATTAAAACGGTCCGATAAAATTAACATAACATAAATAAGTGGTATATAATGATATATGATTATGAAAATAAAATGTTTCAATTTCGATTTGTGAATGATTTTTTATTCATCAATTTGAATATTTCCTAAAAAAAAAAAATATTACTATTACATTGAATTAACTCCTTCAATCTCGACGATTGAATAAAAATGGACTATTATGATTTCAAACAAGCCGCTATGGTGAAATTGGTAGACACGCTGCTCTTAGGAAGCAGTGCGAGAGCATCTCGGTTCGAGTCCGAGTGGCGGCATGGCATCTTACAAATTCTCAAAAGAATTCAATAGGCCTATAATGGAATAATGAAATGAATTAAATTTCCGATTTCCATTTCCAAATTTGTAATTGAGGGATTTCTTTTTTTTTTTTTTTATAAAATAATTTTTTTTTATGATATTTTCCACTTTAGAACATATTTTAACTCATATTTCTTTTTCAACCGTTTCCGTTGTAATTACACTCCATTTGATAACTTTATTAGTCAATGAAATAGTGGGACTATATAATTCATTCGAAAAAGGGATGATAATTACTTTTTTATGTATAACAGGATTATTAGTTACTCGTTGGATTTATTGGAAGCATTTCCCATTAAGTGATCTATATGAATCATTAATCTTCCTTTCCTGGAGTTTCTACATTATTCATATGATTCCTTATTTAAAAAAAAAGAAAAATTATTTAAGTGCAATAACCGCGCCAAGTGCTATTTTTACCCAAGGGTTTGCTACTTCGGGCCTCTTAACTGAAATGCACCAATCCGCAATATTAGTACCCGCTCTCCAATCCCAGTGGTTAATGATGCATGTAAGTATGATGGTATTGGGGTATGCAGCTCTTTTATGCGGATCATTATTATCAGTAGCACTTCTAATCATTACATTTCAAAAAGATATAATAAGGATTTTTGATAAAAGAAAACTTTTATTTTTATTAAATGAGTCATTTTTCTTTGGTGAGATCCAATACATGAATGAAAAAGGCAATATTTTACAAAGTGCTTCCCCCTTTTCTGTTAGAAATTATTACAGGTCCCAGGTGATTGAACAACTGGATCATTGGAGTTATCGTGTTATTAGTCTAGGATTTATCTTTTTAACCATAGGTATTCTTTCCGGAGCAGTATGGGCCAATGAGGCATGGGGATCATATTGGAATTGGGATCCAAAAGAAACTTGGGCATTTATTACTTGGACCATATTTGCAATTTATTTGCATATTCGAACAAATACAAATTTGCAGGGTGCAAATTCTGCAATTGTGGCTTTTATAGGCTTTCTTATAATTTGGATATGCTATTTTGGAGTCAATCTATTAGGAATAGGGCTACATAGTTACGGTTCATTTACATTAACGCTTAATTAAATTGAAGAAAGGACCTTACGAATACAAACATAGGACAAGGCATAAGCAAAAGCAAGTTTCTTATAAACAGGTGAGAACCATTTAAATCACTACACTACTTGATTTAAATGGTTCTCACAAACGTCAAACGTGCATTATTTTAATTACATAAAGAAGACTTCATTTTTTATTTCAAAAAATCAAATGAAAGGAAACCTATCTATAAAAAAAATTGGATAGAATAGCTTCCACCTTCTCAACTGATAGTGAGAGAACGAAATCTGGGTAAATGCCAATACCTATTACTGGTAGAAAGATAGAAGTCGAAACAAATAACTCTCGTGGCCCAGAATCAAAAAAAGAAGAGTTTGGAATATTAAATAACTTATATCCATAGAACATTTGACGTAACATAGATAATGAATAAATAGGAGTTAATATCATTCCAATTGCCATTCCAAAAGTAATTAGAATTTTTGGCATTAAAAGATATTTTTGGCTGGTAATTATTCCAAAAAAGACTATTAATTCTGCAATGAAACCACTCATGCCCGGTAATGCAAGGGATGCCATTGAAAAGCTACTGAAGAGTGTGAATATTTTTGGCATTGGAATAGCTATTCCGCCCATTTCGTCGAGATAAACAAGACGTATTCTATCGTAACTAGTTCCCGCTAAGAAAAAAAGTGCAGCACCAATAAATCCATGCGAGATTATTTGTAAAATGGCTCCATTAAGTCCCGTATCGGTTATAGAACTAATTCCTATAATTATGAAACCCATGTGAGATACAGAGGAATAGGCTATTCTTTTTTTTAAATTACGTTGTCCGGGAGATGTTGAAGCTGCATAGATTATTTGTATTGTGCCTATTATAATCAACCAAGGAGAAAATATAGAATGAGCATGAGATAATAATTCCATATTAATCCGAACCAATCCATATGCTCCCATTTTTAACAAGATTCCGGCTAGAAGCATACAAGTACTGTAATGTGCTTCTCCATGGGTATCCGGTAACCATGTATGTAAAGGTATAATCGGTAATTTGACAGCAAAAGCAATAAAAAATCCAAAATAGAATATTATTTCTAATGCCACAGGATAGGATTGATTAACTAATGTTTCAAAATTTAATGTTGGTTCATTGGAACCATATAAACCAACACCCAGAACTCCCATTAATAGAAAAATGGAACCCCCTGCAGTATACAAAATAAACTTAGTAGCTGAGTAGAGACGTTTCTTTCCTCCCCACATGGCTAAAAGTAGATAAACAGGAATTAATTCTAATTCCCACATTATGAAAAAAAGTAAAAGGTCTCGGGACGAAAATGATCCTATTTGACCACTGTACATTGCTAACATCAGGAAATGGAATAATCGGGAATCTCGAGTAACTGGCCAAGCTGCTAAAGTAGCTAAAGTGGTGATGAATCCCGTCAGTAAAATGGGTCCTATCGAAAGTCCATCTATTCCTAATCTCCAGTGGAAATCAAAAAAGTTGATCCAGTTATAATCTTCTGTCAGTTGGATTAATAGATCGTCCGGTTGGAAATGATAACAGAATACATAGGTCGTTAGAAGGAGCTCTAATATAGAAATACATAAAGTATACCACCTAATAACTTTATTTCCTCTATGAGGAAGAAAGAAAATTAAAGAACCTGCAAATATGGGCAAAACTACAATTGTTGTTAACCAAGGAAAATAATTCGTGGTAAAGACAAGATACACTTGGGCCAAAAAAACCCGTACCAAAATAAAAATTTTGGTACGGGTTTTTGTCGGTAAAAAAAAATCCAATATAGAAAAAATGGATTCAAGTGGAGTTTTCTGGAACGTATCAATAAGCTAGACCCATGCTACGAGTTGTTTCATGCCATAAATAAACTCGAACGCTTAAAAAATCGGTTGGACAAGCAGATTCACATCTCTTACAACCGACACAGTCCTCTGTTCTTGGAGCAGAAGCTATTTGTTTAGCCTTACATCCATCCCAAGGTATCATTTCTAATACATCTGTGGGGCAAGCTCGGACACATTGAGTACACCCTATACATGTATCATAAATCTTTACTGAATGTGACATTGGATCTATAATTTATTAAAAACTTCATTAATTTTCGATCTAGTTCTAGTAATGAACCGCATATTCAAATACCAGACGAATCGATGATTTACCAGAATTTTTCGAATTAATCTACTTCTGGATTGGATAGGCTTATTAGAAAATATCCAATATAAAAGAGGTCCAAAATACTTTGATTTATTAGATTTTTATTTTTTGCAAGTATGATTATGCTTTAAAGTGCCATACCTAGTAATCTAATTGGAATTAATGATTATTGAAATTTCTATTTCTATAATTCGAATATAAATAGAATAGAATAAAAGATAAAAAAAATACTACTTATTCAATAAATTCGATTGATTGATACGAGTTGATTTTCTGTTACGATAAATTGAAGAAACAATAGCCGGTCCAATAGCTGCTTCAGCGGCTGCAATAGCTATAACAAAAATTGCGAAAATGTTTCCTTTTAATTGGCGGCTATCAAAAAAATCAGAAAATGTTACAAAATTTAGATTAACCGCATTTAATATAAGTTCAAGACACATAAGAGCCCGAACCAAATTTCGGCTCGTGACTAATCCATAGATCCCGATAGAAAATAAATAGGCACTCAAAACAAGTACATGTTCGAGCATCATTGACCAACTCCTTATCAATCTCGATTCATTTCAATATGAACAACAATTAAACCGATTTGATTGACTAGAATATAACAAGTTAGAATAGAAAAAATTAAGAGCAAAAAAATGTGTTGGTAATAAATCGAACTAAAAGTATTTCCATTTTATACATCAATTCGAATAGAATTGAACGGAAATGAATACGATAAAATAGAATTTTATTTTGATTGCTGGTTTTAAATTAAAAATTAATTATTGACGAGCCACAGCAATTGCACCTATTAAAGCAACTAAAAGAATTATTGAAATGAGTTCAAATGGAAGAAAAAAATCTGTTGATAAATGAATTCCAATTTGTTGACTATTATTTATCAAATCTTGTTCTAGAATCTGGTTTGATCTTATAGTCCAACTAATCCCATACCATGACGTATTTAGAATAGTAATAATTAATGAAACAAAAAGACTTGTACAAACCAACGATGTAACCCCGTCCCCAACAGTCCAAAGATTCAAATCTTTGTCATATTCTGGACCATTCATGAACATTACAGCAAATATTATTAATACATTTATAGCTCCCACATATATAAGGAGTTGTGCAGAAGCTACAAAATGAGAGTTTGCTAGAATATAGAATAAAGATATACAAACAAGAACCAATCCGAGTGAAAAGGCAGAAAAAATTGGATTGGTAAATAATACCACTCCTAGACTCCCTAATATAAGCCCTGATCCCAGAAAGACTAAAAGAAAATCATGTATTGGTCCAGGTAAATCCATTATATGTAAAATAAGAGATAAAAAAATCGGAATGTTTCATGATCTTATTGACTTGAACAGGAAAAAGACGTTCATGCGGTCCTAATTGGTAATTAAATGAAATACTAAATGTGTACGACTTGATATAGGTACAGTTATTGGACCCATCGCATCCTTTTTTATCTGAAAGGGTAGTTCAAAACTATTTGAAATCATTACAGTAAACAGATTTTCAATACAAATCAAATTAAGTTGCGATTTTCATCAATCAATAGAATAGTGAATAGTCGGGATTTGTAGTTATTGACCAAGAAAAAAAAAAAGAACCTTAGTAATTTGGAATTTTTCTTCAATTACGAGATTTCTCATTTGTTTGAGGCGAATTCCAAATTGTTCGAATTGTGTAATCATCAATTATTGATATTGGTAAACGGCTCAGAGCAATTTGATTATAATTTAATTCGTGACGATCATAAGTAGAAAGCTCATATTCTTCAGTCATTGATAAACAATTTGTTGGACAATACTCAACACAATTACCACAAAATATACAGATTCCGAAATCAATGCTGTAATTAAGTAATCGTTTCTTTCGAATATCCATCTCCAATTTCCAATCAACAACGGGTAGATCTATAGGACATACACGAACACATACTTCACAAGCAATGCATTTATCAAATTCAAAGTGGATTCGACCACGAAAACGCTCCGATGTGATCAATTTTTCATAAGGGTATTGAATAGTTACAGGTAAACGGTTGGCGTGGGATAGGGTAATCATAAAACTTTGACCAATGTACCTTGCCGCCCGTACTGTTTGTTGACCATAATTGATGAACCCAGTTACCATAGGGAACATATAGTAAATATCAATAAAAAATTTTGATTTTGTTTCTTTCTCTTGTTTGAGACAAGTTGTGAATTAAATTTTGAATTATAGTCAATATCAAATATTCTATTTTTTTTTTTTTTAGAATTTATAATGAAAGGAGTTGAGAAGAAGTTGTTAATAATAGATTACCTAAAGAAATAGGTAAAAGAAATTTCCATCCAAGATTTAATAATTGGTCCATTCTCAGTCTAGGTAAAGTCCATCTTGTTGTGATAGAAATGAACAAGAACAAAAAAGTTTTAACTAATGTAATGAAAATACCAATTGTTGTTCCAAAGACTCCATCCGCTTTATTTAGTTCAAAAAACTCAGGAATGAATATGTATGGAATAGAAAGATTCCAACCACCCAAGTAAAGAACTGTTACAAATAATGAAGAGACTAGTAGATTTAGATAAGAAGCAACATAAAATAAACCAAATTTAATACCTGAATATTCGGTTTGATAACCTGCTACTAATTCTTCTTCTGCTTCTGGTAAATCAAAAGGCAATCTCTCGCATTCTGCTAGAGAAGAAATTATAAAAACAATAAACCCTATAGGTTGTCGCCACAAATTCCATCCCCAAAAACCGTATTTTGACTGCGCTTCAACTATATCAACTGTACTTGAACTGTTAGATAATCATAGTCGATGATAAGATCACTCTTATCATCGCTATTACAGAACCGTACATGAGATTTTCACCTCATACGGCTCCTCGAGAGCCATAAATAAATCTAAGGACTGATTCGATATTCTTTAATCTTGATATGTTTGTAGGATAGATAAAGTCAAAATCAATCGAAAGGTCCTGAATTAGACCAATGCAATTCTGTCTGCTATACTATAAAAAAGTGCTTCGGAATTGATCTCATCCTTTACTTTAAGTTTAAGAATTTCAATTTTTTATTGAGTAATAACTTAATCCTTCAATAAAATACTCTTTTTACCAATATCAATAAATATTTCACCTTAAATTATTATATAATTTTTTTTTCGTCCCTCTTTTTTCTTTTATTTAGGCTTAAAATAAAAAGAGTAAAGGATTACTTCGTTCCTGATAGTCATTCACTTAATCGGTGGATAGGAGCATACTCTGGATCGGAATTTTTGGGCGTACTACTTGATCATTTCTACCAATTTAAAGCCCCAATTAGTATTTCTTTTATGTAGAAATGTTTCTTCGGATAACTTACATAATCTCTATTACGAATCCTTTGTGTACTTTGGTGTTCCTAATCATCCACTCATTTTTGCTCAATCTCTATGGTAATTTATGTGATGTATGGTAATACATACAAATGATAGTAAAACCTCCATAGAGTTGCTCTTTTCAACCCGCTTCAAGCCATGATAACTAATTAACCAATCTTGGGATAAACAGTCTTGACTGCTTATGTTTATTTTCGTTTAACCCTTGTACATAGGAAATGAGATTCTATTTTTTACTGCGAATTTCGAAGCTGTTTTCTTTCACTCATCTAACTATCTGGTTTAGTTTATCAACCCGAGCAGTGAATAAAAAATGAAGATATCCATTCAATACGTTTCATTTTTATTCTTAGAAACCTAAAAAGAAATGGGGGAAGATTTATGTCTCAACGAATCACACGTAGAGATATTGATAACACACATAGAGTTAATGGTATTTCATAACTAATTGATTGGGCAGCAGCCCGTAAACCACCTAAAAAGGAATATTTATTATTTGATCCATATCCTGACATAAGAAGTCCAATTGGAGCAATACTTGAAATGGCGATCCATAAAAAAACACCAATACTGAGATCGACTAGAACAAGGCGATAGCCAAAAGGAATTACTGAATAACTTAGTAGAATTGATATGACTGCGATAGAGGGTCCGATACTAAATAAATGTGTATCCCCTCTAGATGGAAAAAGGTTCTCTTTAAAAAGTAGTTTTGTCCCGTCTGCTAAAGCTTGAAGAATTCCCAAAGGGCCGGCGTATTCAGGTCCAATACGTTGTTGTATACCCGCGGATATTTCTCTTTCTAACCACACAATTACTAATACACCTATTGTGATTCCCACTATGAGAATCAAAATAGGGACAAGCATCCATATAGTCCCATAAAACTCTTTTAAGGATTCCAATCTGGAAAAAGAATTGATGGCTTGTACTTCTGTTGTATCAATTATCATTTTAACGATCAACTTCTCCCATAATGATATCTATGCTACCTAGAATCGTCATAATATCAGCCAATTTCATTTTTTTAACTAACTGAGGAAGAATTTGCAAATTGATAAAACCCGGTGGGCGAATTTTCCATCTCCACGGAAAAACACTCTGATCTCCTATCAAAAATATTCCCAATTCTCCTTTTGGGGCTTCGACTCTTACATAAAGTTCTTGTTTCGACAATTCAAAAGTGGGAGATGGCTTTTTACTAATGAATCGATATTCAAAATCATTCCATTCAGGATATTTTATCCTATTAAAGCGTCGGATTTCTAAATTTTCATAGGGACCCCCTGGAATTCCTTCTAGAGCTTGTTGAATAATTTTTATGGATTCCGCCATTTCACCGATTCGTATTAAATAACGAGCTAATGAATCTCCTTCTTTTTGCCATTGGACTTCCCAATCAAATTCGTCGTAACACTCATAATGATCAACTTTACGAAGATCCCATTGTATTCCGGAAGCTCGTAGCATTGGTCCTGATAAACCCCAATTTATTGCCTCTTCTCTACCAATAATGCCCACCCCCTCAACTCGTTCTAAAAAAATAGGATTTCGCGTAATAAGTTTTTGGTATTCATCAATCCCTGTTAAAAAATAATCACAAAAATCTAAACATTTATCTATCCATCCATAAGGGAGATCGGCAGCTACTCCTCCGATACGAAAATAATTATGCATCATTCTCATACCGGTGGCAGCTTCGAATAAATCATATACCAATTCTCTTTCTCTGAAAATATAGAAGAAGGGGGTCTGCGCGCCAATATCTGCCATAAAAGGGCCAAGCCATAACAAATGAGAAGCTATACGACTTAATTCCAACATAATAACTCTGATATAGCTAGCCCTTTTAGGTATTTGAATATTTCCCAATTGTTCTGGGCCATTTACTGTTATTGCTTCTGTGAACATAGTAGCTAAATAATCCCAACGTGTTACATAAGGCAGATATTGTATAATTGTTCGGTTTTCCGCAATTTTTTCCATCCCTCTGTGTAAATAACCCAATATTGGTTCACAGTCAATAACATCTTCACCGTCTAAAGTAACGATGAGTCGGAGAACGCCATGCATTGATGGGTGGTGAGGGCCCATATTTACTATCATCAGGTCTTTTCTTGTAGTTGGTACAGTCATAGGTTTTTCCCTGATTCATTCTTTCATGAATTCATTTTTCCATGAATTGCTGAAAACAAAAAGAAGTTCATCAAAATTCAAGATCTAATAAATCAAATAATTCAAAACGACTCTTCAAATTAACGTGTTTTTAGTTCTCGAATGTTCAATTGACTGATTAATTCTTTATAACGTACTCTATTTTTCTTTGATAAATAAGCCAGTATTCGTTGACGTTTTCCCAGAATTTTTCGTAAACCTCTTTGAGATGAATAATCTTTTTTGTGCGATTCTAAATGTGAAGTAAGTCTTCGTATCTTATTGGTAAAACGGAATACTTGAAATTCAACAGACCCCCTGTTTTCTTCTTTTTCTTCATGCGAAATAACAGATATGAATGAATTTTTTGTCATAAATTCTTAACCTTCCTTACTTTTTTATTTTTACCAAATATCAATATGGAATTTTTTCGATCAGTAATAATAATAATGCCAGCTATTTTAATCTGGTATACACAATAATCCGAATTTTTTTATTGATTTATTTTATCAAACAAAATTAATAAAGAAAATTCGGTTGATTCATTTTTGAATCTAATTGATACGTCATCGAATTAGTATCATGTATTGGAATTGAATGTAAGACAAGGTGCGTCGTATGCATCTATTTATCTACCAGATGATAGGGAATATATAAGACAAAAGTATCATAAATGAATTTTAAATCGTGGATACATATGTATCCTTAATATACTAAAACGACTGCCATTATTAGTATTAAACCAATAACGATTCATACAAGCTAAATCTTCTAATCGATAATTAGGCCAAAGAAAGAATTTTAATTTTATAAGTTTATTTTTATCTCGATCAAGATCTTTGCTTTCATCAAAAAATTGACTACAGTTTTTTACCCGATTCCCATTGCAAAATATTGGGTTTTTATCCACACCATTATTATTCCTTGAATTGAAACAAATTAGAATTCTCAATTTTCTACGATGCCTAGGCGACAAAATATTTTCAGGAGCAAGCAAATCATAATTGTTTTTGTCTCTATTTTTCATCATCTTTTGATATCTTGGAATCGATTCATCCAAATTCTTCTTATCAACATTTTCGCTGTATCTTTTTTGATTATTTTGGTGTTTACTCTTATGAACCAATGAAATACCTATGGTTTGATACACAATAAATTGTCCATCACCCTTTACAGACAGACGAACTGGTTCAATAATCAATATCCCTTTTTTCATCAATTCTGTAAGAGTTAAATCTTTCTGAATCAGCATTATATCCAGACTCATTTCTCTCCTTTCAATAGAGGATATAGTAATTTCTCTTGGATTTTTCAATCTAAGCAAGAGACAATATACTTTGATATTATTGATCAGCTTTTGATTCAAAGTATCATCCCATCTCAATTGAAAAAGCAAATATCTTTTCAGGAAGAAATCTAGTTCTGCTTCTGTACTACTTTTGTATTGTTTTTTCTTTCTACGTTTTTTCATATCCGATCCCATATAATCTTCTTCAATATCTTTTTTTTGATTTGAGAGAACAGATTCAGAGTTCTCTTGGACATCTGATCCAAGATTTCCTTGATCTACGAGTTCTTTTTCGTCTTGATCTCGATTCTCTAATTCAAGAGATTTTATTTCATTTGATGGTATAAAAGGATTCTTTTTTTTCTTTCTATTGATGTTTTTATTTTCACTCAAATTTTCACTTACATTCAAATTTGAAAAAAGGAAATTAATTGGTATAATCCATGGTTTCATTTTATATGCATTATAAAGTAAGGTAAATTCTGGGAAGAAGAATAATTCCAGATTCGATATGGGACGACTTAGTATTTCTTCATTCATTCCCATCCAATCAAAAAGGTTTTTTTTTTGATGGGATCGGTTGATTTCTTGATAAATTGTGTGATAAAAAAGACCTTTCTTATCAATTTGATCAACAATTTGATAATTCTTATGTTCAGTCTTAGTATTTTTATTACTACTAGTACTGATATCGATCCAGGTCCTAATGTCCACTTTTTTTCTAAGACAAAAATGGAGAATTTTCCAATCAAAATATTTTCTATCTGTATTTTTCTCTATATCCATAATATTATTTATTCTGAAATAATTAGTAATAGGGATACTCCACCACATATCAATTAATTTGTCTTTATTTATTTTGTAATTATAAGTATAAGAAAATTCTTGGTTTTTATTTACTTGGAATGGTGTCCCATAACTATATGTATATGAACCCTTCTTATCTTTATAATAAATAAATTTATATGATAAAACATCATATCTATAGTTTTTTTTGAAATTCTCTTTTTGATCTGGTAATAAAAAAAAAGGGGCTTCAGAATTATTTGTATTTTTGTAATTAATTAATTGTTCTTTATTCCATTTGTTGTTTTTAAAATTTTTATTTTCAACTCCACAATATTCATTGACTCTATTTCGCCATTTTTTTGGTACTAATTGAGACCATTTTATCGGAGATAAATCGTATTGATAATTACTTTTTAACCATTTTTTCCATTGATTCATTCCAGAATTCGGAAGTTTCTTAGTCCTTAGTTCGGAATAAATTATTTGTGTTCCAAAATAATCTTTTATTTCATTTTTAAGAAATAAGGACGTTCCGCCATATTGAAGGACAGATCTTAACGTATATCTTAACTTATATAAGTTAATAATTTGGGCTTGTGATAATTTGTAAAATACATAGGCTTGGGACAAAAAAGATAAATCAGAAAGAATCTTTGAATTCTTATTAATATTACTCCTAAACCGAAAAAGTGATTTTTTTAGAGTCGAAATAAACTGAATTCTATTTTTATTTGTTTTATCAATTCTTTCTTGATTTGTTTCATTATTGGAAATGGATTTATCAATCCATTTTTTTTTTGTTGATTCATGAAAAAATTGTGTATTAATTCTGGGAATATTAATGATATATAGAAATATATCTACGTATATCTTTT